GGGCGTATTGACGGAAAAGAAATTGCACGTGTTGAATGGATCAGAGAGGGCAGAGTTCCTTTACAAACAATTGAAGCTAAAATTGATTATTGTTCCTATACAGTTCGAACTATTTATGGGGTCTTAGGAATCAAAATTTGGATATTCGTAGACGAAGAATAAAAAAACTTTCTTTATCTTTACATTTTATCCAACGATAAAAAACGAAAACTATGTAGTATAACACTATACAGTAATAAAAAATTGCAGTCTTCTTTTTTATGTTTAAGAATAAAATCAGCAATTCTATAAGGTTAAATAAAAATTTCCATCAAAACTCCTTTGATATAATTGCTATGCTTAGTGTGTGACTCGTTGGTTTAGGATTAGATTAAGATAAACAAAAAATAAAAAAGAACTTACCTATAACAGCAACTAATAACTATAGCATTAATAAATAACCTAAGCAACTCATTGCTTCGCATTATCTGGATAAATAAAATCAGTCAAGATATGATAGATTGATCATATCATTGTAGCAACTGAATTTTTTTTACAAAAAAAAGAATAAAGAAATATGATTCTAAGTTATGAAAGGTAATCGAAAAGTATGCGGATAAGTGGAAGGATGAAAGAAAGAGAGAAAAAATTGAATATTAATGATATATGATTCCAATTTGGAAAGTCTATGAGGTCACTGTAAGAAAAGCAATGTAATAAAGCATCAATACAGATTCATTCATAATAATTAGATAAATCTGTTCCGAAAACAAAAAAAATTAAGAGCCTTGAGCCAATAAAAACTGAGAAAATTGACTCAAAAACAAATTAAAAAATGAAATTCCAAATTTCATATAAGAGCTCCATTGTAGAATTCGGGCCTAATGATTAATCAAGAAGCGATGGGAACGACGGAACCCATGAATATAGAGGATTCTATTGAAAAACAAATCTTAGTAATTCATTGGACAGGATGGCGGAATAAACCAGAAACTTTATTATCTATTTTGATTTTTATTCTGAGACCTCCTGGGATAAACATTAAACTTAATATAGATATTGAAAGAGTAAATATTCGCCGGCGAAAAAATTTTTTTTTTTTTAATAAAAGTAATAAAATACGACAAAAAAAATGAAAAAGATAAAAGAAAATAAAGATTTGTTAGAATATTCTAACTCTAACAAAAACGACATTAGAGATGATGATATTACGTTATTTTTTAATAAATAGAATTCATCTTGGATTTCATTTCGAAAAAGACATATCACAAATTTAGAAGAGATCAGATGAAATTTAATACCATGATTAATAGAATTAATCATTAACTACATCTATAGCTTAATACAAGCTTTTTTAGTCCTTTTATTCGCGAGGAGCTGGATGAGAAGAAACTCTCACGTTCAGTTCTGTAGTAGAGATGGAATTTCTAATTTAGAAAAAACCCATCAACTATAACCCAAAAAGAACCAGATTTCGTAAACAACATCGAGGAAGACTAAAAGGAATATCTTCTCGTGGGAATCGTATTTGTTTTGGCAGATATGCTCTTCAAACACTTGAACCCGCTTGGATCACATCTAGACAAATAGAAGCAGGGCGACGAGCAATGACACGAAATGTACGACGTGGTGGAAAAATTTGGGTACGTATATTTCCAGACAAACCAGTTACAGTAAGACCCGCGGAAACGCGTATGGGTTCTGGGAAAGGATCCCCTGAGTATTGGGTAGCTGTGGTTAAACCAGGTAAAATCCTTTATGAAATGGGTGGTGTACCCGAAAATATAGCCAGAAAAGCTATTTCAATAGCGGCATCAAAAATGCCTATAAAAACCCAATTCATTATTTCTGAATAGGAATATAGAATGAAAAAGCTAAATAACATTTAAGAATAAAAAGATTATCAGTTTTCTTTTTTTGACAAACAATATTTTTTTACTTCGTCCTTTGCATTAAAAGAAGAGATACAAAAAAATGATATGATTCAACCACAAACCTATTTGAATGTAGCAGACAACAGCGGGGCTCGAGAATTGATGTGTATTCGAATAATAGGAGCTAGTAATCGCCGATATGCTCATATTGGTGACGTTATTGTTGCTGTAATCAAAGAAGCAATACCAAATACTCCTCTAGAAAGATCAGAAGTGATTAGAGCTGTAATTGTACGTACTTGTAAAGAACTCAAACGTAACAATGGGACGATAATACGATATGATGACAATGCCGCCGTTGTCATTGATCAAGAAGGAAATCCAAAAGGAACTCGAGTTTTTGGGGCGATCCCACGGGAATTGAGACAATTAAACTTTACTAAAATAGTTTCATTAGCTCCTGAGGTATTATAAGATCTAAATATCGATAGTTAGTATAGGATTAAAAAAAACTGGTATTGAAATAAAATTAATTAATAGATTGTGTATCACGCATATACCCTTAATAAGAAAATATTAAGAATTTAATTCATATATTAATATATAATTCGTCTATATCTATATATAAATAAAAGAAAAAGAACATGTTGATTATATCAAAATTATAGAACAATAAGGAATTTTAACTTATCATGGGGAAAGACACTATTGCTGATATAATAACCTCTATACGAAATGCTGACATGAATAGAAAAGGAACGGTTCGGATAGGATCGACTAACATCACCGAAAGCATTGTTAAAATCCTTTTACGAGAGGGTTTTATCGAAAACGTAAGGAAGCATCGCGAAAGCAACCAATATTTTTTGATTTTAACCCTAAGACACCGACGAAATAAGAAAGAATCCTATAAAACGATTTTAAATTTAAAGAGAATAAGTCGACCGGGTCTACGAATCTATTCTAACTCTCAACGAATTCCACGAATTTTAGGCGGAATAGGAATTGTAATCCTTTCGACTTCTCAAGGTATAATGACAGACCGAGAAGCTCGACTAAAAAGAATCGGCGGAGAAATTTTGTGTTATATATGGTAATCCTTCTAATATAAAAATTAGATATCTGGAACTTACGATTTGTGAAAAAAGGGGGTTGTGTAATACCAACCCTGTTCAAAACAGTTTCGGATGTTTTACTTCGAATGAAATTAAAGAATTAATGAAAGTTTTCTTTCTGAATCACTTCCGAACGGCATGGTTCGGTTTTGTTTAGATACTAAAGATTTTTTTTATTTTAGGCCGTGCTTCTGAAAGGATTCGACATATTTTTGTATAAGTATACCTCTAGGAGAAAAAAGTAAAATTTTGAGTAAGTTCTTAGGTATAAGTTAATCAGGGAACAGCCATTTTCTAGACTCCCTAACAAGGATTCAAATGAGTAAGTGGTTTTTTTCAATTTCAACCATTCCTTTCACGAAGATACAATTCAAGATTCAAAAATATCAAGAAACTTTTTTTCGTCCACCAATAAATATATTCACAGAATTAAGGAATAACAACTATGAAAATAAGGGCTTCCGTTCGTAAAATTTGTGAAAAGTGTCGACTAATCCGCAGGAGGGGACGAATTATAGTAATTTGTTCCAACCCGAGGCATAAACAAAGACAAGGATAATCTTACTAAAGGAACTAAAGTAAAGGAAAAGGCACTTCCAAAGAGCTGGCAAAAAAAAAAAAAAGGTCTGTTTTGACATGAAATGGATATATCCATATATTTCTTGTGAAATGAAAAAATATGGCAAAACCTATATTAAGAATTGGTTCACGTAAAAATACACGTAGTGGTTCACGTAAAAATGTACGTAGAATACCAAAGGGAGTTATTCATGTTCAAGCAAGTTTCAACAATACCATTGTGACCGTTACAGATGTACGAGGTCGAGTGATTTCTTGGTCCTCCGCAGGTACTTGCGGATTCCGGGGTACAAGAAGAGGAACACCTTTTGCTGCCCAAACCGCAGCAGGAAATGCTATTCGAGCAGTAGTGGATCAAGGTATGCAACGAGCTGAAGTAAGGATAAAAGGCCCCGGACTCGGAAGAGATGCAGCATTACGAGCTATTCGTAGAAGCGGTATACTTTTAAGTTTCGTACGAGATGTAACCCCTATGCCACATAATGGTTGTAGACCCCCTAAAAAAAGACGTGTATAGAACTAAATAAAGGCTGAAAGGGTTTCAAGAGAAATAAACGATTCAATGATCTGATCAAATAAAATTACTATGGTTCGAGAGAAAGTCAAAGTATCTACTCGGACACTACAGTGGAAGTGTGTTGAATCAAGAAGAGACAGTAAGCGTCTTTATTATGGACGCTTTATTCTGTCTCCACTTATGAAAGGTCAAGCCGACACAATAGGCATTGCGATGCGAAGAGCTTTACTTGGCGAAATAGAAGGAACATCTATTACACGTGCAAAATCTGAGAACATACCACATGACTATTCTAACATAGTAGGTATTCAAGAATCAGTACATGAAATTTTAATGAATTTGAACGAGATCGTATTAAGAAGTAATCTATATGGAGCGCGCAACGCGCTTATTTGTGTCCAAGGTCCTGGATATATAACTGCTCGAGACATAATTTTACCGCCCTCTGTGGAAATCATTGATAATACACAGCATATAGCTACCTTAACGGAACCAATAGATTTGTGTATTGAATTAAAAATCGAGAGGAATCGCGGATATAGTCTAAAAATGTCAAATAACTTTGAAGACAGAAGTTATCCTATCGATGCTGTATTCATGCCTGTTCAAAACGCGAATCATAGTATTCATTCTTATGGGAATGGGAATGAAAAACAAGAGATTCTTTTTCTAGAAATATGGACAAATGGAAGTTTAACTCCTAAAGAAGCACTTCATGAAGCCTCCCGGAATTTAATTAATTTATTTATTCCTTTTCTACATGTAGAAGAAGAAACGTTCTATTTAGAGAACAATCAACATCAAGTTACTTTACCCTTTTTTCCTTTTCATAATAGATTAGTTAACCTAAGAAAAAAAAAAAAAGAACTAGCCTTTCAATATATTTTTATTGACCAATTAGAATTGCCTCCCAGAATCTACAATTGTCTCAAAAAG